TGAATTGCGTGAAGAAAGTATGATACTAAAAATTCGAGGGTCAAAGAGTTTTAGAAAACGTTCTTGGTGGAAAAAAATGTGAATGAAAGACCCTACTAAATTGAATTGAGGCCATGAATCTGAGAAATAGTGAGAATTATTTATCTCTCTAAATATCTCTCTCAATTCTAAAATCCAGAATTTGAATGCGTGTTCTGTCATATTCCTCCTCCATAAAAATGGATTTATCATAAAGATTAAATTAAAATTAAAATTTGGTTATTCACCATGTACGAGGATCCTGTTAAGCATCCATGGCTGAATGGTTAAAGCACCCAACTCATAATTGGCGACTTCGTAGGTTCAATTCCTACTGGATGCACGTCAACGGGACCCTTCAATAAATAAGTCTATTAGAATCGGCTCTGTATCAATTGGAATCTTATCATCCATACATAACGAATCAGTGTGATATATTCATATCATATACGTAATATCTGAACAGTAAAGTAAAAAGTAAAAAGTAGTGGGCGAATGACGGGAATTGAACCCGCGTAATGATGAATTCACAATCCAGTGCCTTAATCCACTTGGCTACATCCGCCCCCTACTATTACTATTTTACTATTTAATTCATTTAAAAATTTAATTACTTAAAAATATTTTTAATTTTTCTAAAAAATAATATAAAAATATTTTTACGCCCTGTTATATAAATAAATAACTTAAAAATAATACTCAATTATTAATCAATCCCCCAAAAGTCTATTATATTTTCAAAACCTCCTATAAACTAAGACTAAGTCTTATTGTTGGGTTTCTCTCGAAGCTAGATCTAAAAGGAAGTTATGAGCATTATGTTCATGCATAACTTCCATACTAAGGTTAGCACCGGTTGATGATATCAGCACAAGTATTAATTACACGGCCTTGACTATCAACTACGGATTGGTTGAAATTGAAACCATTGAAATTAAAAAGCTATAGTGCTGATACCTAAAGCAATAAACCAGATACTCACTACAAGTCACGCGGCTAGGGAGAAGTGTAGTGACCGAGAGTTGTTGAAACTAGCATATTGGAAGATCAATCGGCCAAAATAACCATGAGCGTCTAACAAATGTAAAAAAATTAGTTCATAAGAACCGCACGCTTTAACCGGGTTATTATATTCCACCTCTTAAAAATAAAAGAACTTTAATCAAAATACTTATTTAATAGCATAGCATGGCAATACATTTATACAAAACTTCTACTACGAGCACACACAACGGAACCGTAGACAGTCAAGTGAAATCCAATTCAAGAAATAATTTAATCTATGGACAACATTATTGTGGTAAAGGTCGTAATGCCAGAGGAATCATTACCGCAAGGCATAGAGGGGGAGGTCATAAACGTCTATACCGTAAAATAGATTTTAAACGGAATGAAAAAGACATATATGGTAGAATCGTAACCATAGAATACGACCCTAATCGAAATGCATACATTTGTCTCATACACTATGGGGATGGTGAGAAGAGATATATTTTACATCCCAGAGGGACTATAATTGGAGATACCATTGTTTCTGGTACAGAAGTTCCTATAAAAATGGGAAATGCCCTACCTTTGAGTGCGGTTTGAACTATTGATTTACGTAATTGGAAGTAACCAATTAGGTTTACAACGAAACCTATAAATCGATCACTGATCCAATTTGAGTACTTCTACAGGATAAACCTCAACAGAAAACTGAAGAGTAATGGCAGCAAGTGATTGAGTTCAGTAGTTACTCATATAAAATTATTGACTCTAGAGATATAGTAATATGGAGAAGACAAGATTGTTTCAAACACCGACAGAACCGGAAACGCTCCTTCTTTCAAAGAGAGAAGAATAGGTTATTCACATTTCATTTGATGGTCAGAGGCTAATTGAAAGCTAAGCAGTGGGAATTCTAAAGATTCCCCGGGGTAAAAATAGAGATGTCTCCTACGTTACACATAATATGTGGAAGTATCGACGTAATTTCATAGAGTCATTCAGTCTGAATGCTACATGAAAAACATAAGCCAGATGACGGAACAGGAAGACCTAAGATGTAGAAGATCATACCATGAGTAATTCGTTGTATTTATATGGATATTCACCCATGTGGTACTTCATTGATTGTATTGTACAATATATACATTCGTCTATATAGAAATCATCATCTACATCCAGAAAGCCGTATGCTTTGGAAAGAAGCTTGTACAGTTTGGGAAGGGATTTTGATTGATCAAAAGAAGAATCTACTTCAACCGATATGCCCTTAGGCACGGCCATACATAACATAGAAATAACACTTGGAAAGGGTGGACAATTAGTTAGAGCAGCGGGTGCTGTAGCAAAACTGATTGCAAAGGAGGGGAACTGGGCCACATTAAAATTACCTTCTGGAGAGGTCCGTTTGATATACAAAAACTGCTCAGCAACAATTGGACAAGTGGGGAATGTTAGGGCAAAACATAAAAGTTTGGGTAGAGCCGGATCCAAACGTTGGTTAGGTAAGCGTCCTGCAGTAAGAGGAGTAGTTATGAATCCTATAGACCATCCCCACGGGGGTGGTGAAGGTAGAGCCCCAATTGGTAGAAAAAAACCCATAACCCCATGGGGTTATCCTGCACTTGGAAGAAGAAGTAGAAAAAGGAATAAATATAGTGATAATTTGATTGTTCGTCGACGTAGTAAATAGACGAGAAAAAAGAATGTCTTTTTTTGTCTTTACAAAAAAAACAAAAATAGGAGCAGGCTATGATACGTTCAATAAAAAAAAATCCTTTTGTGGCCAATCATCTATTAAAAAAAATTGACAAGCTTAATAAAAAAGAAGAAAAAGAAATAATAGTAACGTGGTCCCGTGCATCTACCATTTTACCTATAATGATCGGCCATACGATTGCCGTTCATAATGGGAAGGAACATTTGCCTCTTTATATAACAGATCATATGGTAGGTCACAAATTAGGAGAATTTGTATCTACTTTAAAGTCACGAAGACAACCAAAAAATGATATGAAATCTCGTCGTTAATCTTATTTTAAAAATATAGAAAAACATAAAGATATAAATAAGTATTTATGATTCTTAGTAGGAGAGAAACTTTATGTGTATACATAAAAAGAAAAAAACAGAAGTATATGCTTTATGTCGGCATATATCTCTATCTGCCAACAAAGCAAGAAGAGCAATTGATCAAATTCGTGGACGTTCTTATGAAGAAACACTTATGATACTCGAACTCATGCCTTATAGAGCATGTTATCCCATTTTAAAATTAGTTCATTCTGCAGCATCAAATGCTGTTTATAGTATGAATTCAGCTGAAATAAATTTAGTAATTAGTAAAGCTGAGGTTAATGAAGGTACTATCGCAAAAAAATTCAAACTACGAGCTCGCGGACGCAGTTATGTAATAAAAAGAAATACCTGTCATATAACTATTGTAGTGAAAGATATATCTTTAGATGAATATGAAGAAATATATTCTTTTAAAAATTCTATATGGAAAAAGACAACTGATGTATATAGTAATGGGGTAGTATGGCACAAAAAATAAATCCACTTGTTTTCAGACTTGGTACAACCCAAAATCATCATTCGCTTTGGTTTGCACAAGCAAAAAAATATTCTGAAAGTCTACAAGAAGATCAAAAAATAAGAAATTTCATAAAAAATTATGTACAAAAAAAGGTGGGCAATTCCTCCGATATCGAAGGAATTACTCATATAGAGATTAAAAAAAGAATAGATTTAATTCAAGTCATAATTTTTATGGGATTCCCAAAATTATTAACCGAAAGTAGACCTAGAGGAATCGAAGAATTGCAGATGAATCTACAAAAAGAATTTCATTATGTGAACCGAAAATTTAACATTGCTATCACAAGAATTACAAAGCCTTATAGAAATCCCAATATTATTGCAGAATTTATAGCCGACCAATTAAAGAATAGAGTTTCATTTCGAAAAGCAATGAAAAAGGCTATTGAATTAACTGAACAAGCAAATACAAAAGGAATTCAAGTACAAATTTCAGGGCGTATTGACGGAAAAGAAATTGCACGTGTCGAATGGATCAGAGAAGGTAGGGTTCCCCTACAAACTATTCGAGCTAAAATTAATTATTGTTCCTATATAGTTCAGACTATCTATGGAGTATTAGGCATCAAAATTTGGATTTTTATAGATAATAATGAATAATAAACAAACTTAAATTACTTTTCTCTTCTATCAATATCATAAAACAAAAAGATAAAAATTGGTTCATTCATTTTATAATCAATCAAATTAATTAATTCTATAAGAATAAAATAAAAAATTGATTAATCTTTTGATTTTGATATAATTGCTATGCTTAGTGTGTGACTCGTTGGTTTTGTTAGGATTAAAAAAGACTAGCTCAGCAATCTGTTTGAAAACCAACTCATCATTTCGTATTATCTAAATCTAAAGAATCAGTCAAGATATGCTAAATTTAGCATATTTTTGTAACAACTGAAATTTTCTTAAATAAACTTTTATTCTAAGTTTAAAACAAAAGCAGATTTATAGCGTGTGTATAAATGGAAAGATGAGAAAAAGAGAGAAAAATATCAATGATATAAAATTCCAATATGTAAGGTCTTATGAGGCATTCTCATAAAAGACAGTGTAATAAAGCATCAATACTCATTGATTCATACATAATAAAATATTAAATGAATCTATGTAATAGAAGAAAGGGCTTAGAGCCAATAAAGACTGAGAAGGTTGACTCAAAAATTGTATTGTGAGCTCCGTTGTAAAATTATGACCTAACCATTAAGTACGAAGCGGTGGGAACGATGAAACCTATGAATAAAAAAAATTTATTGAACAAATCTTATTGATTCACTAGTTGGGATGGCGAAATGAACTGAAATTAAATTCATCTATTATGTGAAGTCACGAACAAGCGCTACGACTGAAATATAAATTGTAAGAATAAATATTCGCCTGCGAAAAAAAAAAGAGAACTTTTTTTTTTTACTCTTTATTTAATAAACAAAAAAAATAGTTTTTATAACGTTTTAATAATTTTTTTGTCCTTTTATTTTATTCGCGAGGAGCAGGATGAGAAGAAACTCTCATGTCCAGTTCTGTAGTAGAGATGGAATTCCGAAACAACCATCAACTATAACCCCAAAAAAACTAGATTCCGTAAACAACATAGAGGAAGAATGAAGGGAATCTCTTATCGTGGTAATAATATTTGTTTTGGCAAATATGCTCTTCAAACACTTGAACCAGCTTGGATCACATCTAGACAAATCGAAGCAGGCCGACGAGCAATGACACGAAATGCGCGGCGCGGTGGAAAAATATGGGTCCGGATATTTCCAGATAAACCAGTTACAATAAGAACAGCTGAAACACGTATGGGTTCGGGGAAAGGATCCCCTGAATATTGGGTAGCTGTTGTTAAACCAGGACGAATACTATATGAAATGGGTGGAGTAAAAGAAAATATAGCTAGACGAGCTATTTTAATAGCAGCATCCAAAATGCCTATACGAACTCAATTTATTATTTCTAGATAAAAACGTAAAACCGACAGAAATAAGTCTTGGAATAAAATACAATTGAAGATTTCTGTTTTTAGACAAACAATATTTTTTTATTTTTTCATTAGAAGAATAGACTAAAAATTGATATGATTCAACTTCAGACCTATGTAAATGTAACGGATAATAGCGGAGCTCGAGAATTAATGTGTATTCGAATCATAGGAGTTAGTAATCGTCAATATGCTAATATTGGTGACATTATTGTTGCTGTGATCAAAAAAGCAGTACCAAATATGTCCCTAGAAAAATCAGAAGTAGTTAGAGCTGTAGTTGTTCGTACCTGTAAAGAACTTAAACGTGATGACGGTATAATAATACGATATGATGACAATGCTGCAGTTGTGATTGATCAAAAAAAAAATCCAAAAGGAACTCGAATTTTTGGTGCAATTCCCGAGGAATTAAGACAATTAAATTTTACTAAAATAGTTTCATTAGCTTCTGAGGTATTATAAAATAAGATCGTGATTTTTTTTAAGTATTTGAAAAAAAATATATTAAAAACTAGATAAATTTGTAGATTGTGTTTCACGCATATATCTTGAAAAATTCATATTCATTAAAAAAAATAAAAAACATGTTGATTATATACAATTTTCGGGCATTAATAATTTTAGTTTATCATGGGTAGAGACACTATTGCTGAGATAATAACCTCTATACGAAATGCTGATATGGATAGAAAAAGAGTTATTCGCGTAACATCTACTAATATTACAGAAAATGTTGTTAAAATACTTTTCCGAGAAGGTTTTATTGAAAACGTTAGAAAACATAAAGAAAAAAACAAATATTTTTTGGTTTTAACCCTACGGTATAGAAGAAATAGGAAAAGACCCTATAGAAATTTTTTAAATTTAAAACAAATTAGTCGACCTGGTCTACGAATATATTCCAACTCACAACAAATTCCTAGAATTTTAGGTGGAATAGGAATTGTCATTATTTCTACTTCTCAAGGTATAATGACAGACCGGGAAGCTCGACTAGAAGGAATAGGAGGAGAAATTTTGTGTTATATATGGTAATTCTTTTAATATCAAAATTTGATCCGAAATCATTTACTATGATTGTAAAAAACTAAAAGGATAAGTTATCTAATATTGTTTCTACTCGATTTTCAAGGAGGCTAAACCTGTAATGAAAAAAGAACAAAAATGCATCTATGAAGGTTTAATTACTGAATCGCTTCCTAATGGTATGTTCCGAGTTCGTCGGTTAGATAATGAAAATATGGTTCTAGGTTATATTTCAGGAAAGATCCGATGTAGTTTTATACGGATATTGCCGGGAGATAAAGTCAAAATTGAAATAAGTCCTTATGATTTAACCCGAGGACGTATAATTTATCGATTCCAAAACAAAGATTCGAAAGATTAGATGTTTTTATTCAATACGATTCTAAATGAAAAATTTCAATAAACAAATTTTCTACCAATGAAGTATATTTAGAAATTAAGATAAGGAAGAATAAATATGAAAATACGAGCTTCCATTCGTAAAATTTGTGAAAAATGTCGACTAATCCGCAGGCAAGGTCGCATTATAATAATTTGTTCCAACCCGAGACATAAACAAAGGCAAGGATAATTAAACTTACTAAAAAGCTCAATGTATAAATAACGAATCTATTTTTATATGAAATGGATATATCCATATATTTCTTACTTATAATTTATGAGATGATAAAATATGGCAAAAGCTATACCTAAAGCGCGTTCACGTAGAAATATACGTATAGGTTCGCATAGGAATGTACGTATTTCGCGTAGGAATATACGTAAAATGCCAAAAGGAGTTATTCATGTTCAATCAAGTTTCAATAATACCATTGTTACGGTTACAGATATACGAGGTCAGGTAATTTCCTGGTCTTCGGCTGGTACTTGTAAATTTAAGAATAGGAGAGGGGGGACACCCTTTGCCGCTCAAACTGCAGCAACAGATGCTATTCGTATAGTAGATATACAACGAGCAGAAGTCATGATAAAAGGTCCCGGTCTAGGAAGAGACGCAGCATTACGAGCTATTCGTAGAAGTGGTATACTATTAACTTTTGTACGAGATATAACCCCTATGCCACATAATGGCTGTAGACCTCCAAAAAAAAAACGTGTCTAGAAATAATATAGTAAATAAATTTCAAAAGAAATAAGAGAAATAAATAATTTAATCAATATCATCAATCAATATTTTATTAAAATAAAAAATTAAATAAAAAAGAAGTCTATTGGACGTTAAGATGACAATTAATAAATAGAATTTTAGGAATAAGAAATAAACTAAACAAACCATGGATAAATCAAAGAGATCTTTTCTTAAATCAAAGAGATCTTTTCTTAAATCAAAGAGATCTTTTCGTAGGCGTTTGTCCCCGATTCAATCAGGGGATCGAATTGATTATAGAAACATGAGTTTAATTAGTCGATTTATTAGTCAACACGGAAAAATATTATCTAGACGAATGAATAGATTGACCTTGAAACAACAACGATTAATTACTATTGCTATAAAACAAGCTCGTATTTTATCTTTATTACCTTTTATCAATAATGATAAAAAATTTAAAAAAACCAAGTCGACTACCAAAGCTGCGGGTCTTAGAACCAGAAAAAAATAAGCTTATTCTTTGTTCACTTAAATTCAAAATTCCAATGCGAACTCAAACATAGATTGGTGTTTTGTTCTATAAATCTAAGAGTCTATATTTTATTATCATATCATAAGAAAAAATGAATAGAAAATATTTTTTTATTGAATGTGTTCATTCATTTGGATTATTTTAAACGTATTTTCTCATAGTAATTTAAAACCCACCTTCCCGGAGTTTATTCTCCGGGGAATTCTATTTAAATTATTCCGGTGTATTCTTTCCGATTTGTTTCTTGTCTGATTTCGTTGAAAATCATATAAAGACAATTCCTATTTGATATAGCTATTTGGGCTAATATTTTACGATTAAGAAACAACTGTCTTTTGTATAGATCATATATTAATTTACTATAACTATAGAATACTTCCCGTTCTCGAATTACTGCATTGATCCGAGTGATCCATAAACGACGAAAATTTCTCTTTTGCTTATCCCTATCTTGATGAGCTGAAAAAAAAGCTTTTATGTTTTGTTGAATAATAGTTCGCGTAAGTCTTGAATGGGCCCCTCGATAACTTGATGAAAATAAACGAATTTTTGTTCTACGTCTCCGGGCTATATATCCACGTTTAATCCTGGTCATTGAATAAATATAACTTTGATTGACGAATAACTAATTTATTTATTTTATGTCAGTTATTCCTTTTATCATTAATAATCAAACGGATTTTTCCAATATATAAAATACAAATTCCAATGGCTTTGGCTATTATAACCTTCCCGACCACTATTTCTTTATCCATTTTATTTCACAAAAAATTAAAATGGATAAAGAAATAGTGGGTTCCGTCGTTTCTATGGTTACTTCTTAAACAGTGAGGTCTTCTCTATACACCGGAGCTTTTAACTTTATTTAATCAATGTTTTTGGTAACTTGTATAGTTCACACCACATTCTTTAGCTCTACTCAAAAATTATCCAGTAATAGGTCTTTCACAATGAGACCCGCCTATACAGTAACGGTATTTAATTTTAAAAGTTAACTGGATAGCTGACCCTCGTAGTCCGTTTTATGTTTTTGAATTTAATTTTAATGAAATTTCATCCGCTTAATGGATAGCTATATTGCTACCAATGGAGAATTACTTCTCATTTTAAATTTAGATGATTGGATTTTCACCAATGTAAACCATAAACTTTAACCACAATTGATATTGATTTACTTATTTTTTTTAATTTAATAAATAGTAAATGGAATTACTTCTTTTATTATATCCTATCTTTTATTCTATCCTATTATTGGGTATTGATCATTCATACTGGAAAGCAGTTTTATTGCTTTTTTTACCCTAGGCTCATGATTAAAACGAGTCACACATACACCCTAGTACATTTTCCTCGACGCTGAGGACATCCCCCCAGGGCGGGGGATTTTTTGACATTTCTAACTGGCTGTCTTGTATTTCTAATAAGTTGTTTAATAGTTGGCATGTTAAATTAAATAATATACCTAAAGGGCTGGTTTAGATTGATCCTAACCGAATGCTTGTTAATTTTTTCTATTAAATCATGGATTTTACTCACTTCCATTTTATTCATCAAAATTATCAATATTTTCCTTTTTCTTTATCAGAATAATAAGGTTTCATTATTTCACTCACATCACCTACTATCTGATCAATAATTCCATAATTATAGGCTTCGTTTGCTGTCATAAGAGTGTTATTTTTCATGTCTTCTTTTATAATATCTATTGGTTGGCCCGTTTTTTCTGAAAAAGCCTCTACGTAGGTGTTATACATTGCCTTCATTAGGGCCAATTCATTCAGTAAGTCTATCGCTTGTTTATTAAACATAGGAGAATGGGAGGGTTCACGCATCTTTACCAAAAGGCTTGGGAGTGCTAGACGTGTGTTTCCTGCAGCCAGGGCCAAACATCCCGTTCCAGCAGCTCTTCCCAGGCCTATGGTAGTGATATCCGCCTCTGACCATAGTATAGTCTGATAAAGAGCTAGTCCAATCCCAAGCTTTCCGCCACGGGAATTTATAAACATCAGTTGGTCTCGGGTAGGATTTTCCTGATTGAAATATATTATACCACCTATAACGTTATTCACGGATTCCTCATTCATATCTCCGAATAAAAAAAAAATTCTTTTTTGAAAAAATTCGTTGGATATTAAATCCCAACCACGTTTATTATTTCCAGGAATTGAAAAGGGTACTTTTGGTATTCTAATTGGCATATGGCATTAATTTTTAAAAAATTTTAAAATTAAAATAAAAAATTGTTCCAATGGAACCTTATCTTTTACTGTAGATTGTCTATAGATGCGTCACAAGTTCCATATAGATTACTTCTTAATACAATTTATTTCAAATTAATTAAGGATTTAATTAATTGATTCTTGAATGCCCGTTATAATTAAATATTCATGTGGTACGTTTTAAGATTTTACATGTATAATACACGTTCCTTATATTTAAAACTTTTCGCATCGTAATGCCTATTGTATCGTCTTGGTCTTTCATAAGTAGAGCCAGAATGGTCTTGTAATAAAAACGTTTACTACTCTGTTCGTGATTCAACAAACTTCCACTCTAATGTTCAAGTAGATACTGTTACTTTATTCTTGAACTATAATAATATATATTATTATATTATATACTATATATATATTATATATAAATAATGTAATTTTTCCTCTTTTCTTTAAGGGATAATACATACTTCATTTGATCTATTTATTTATTTCCCTATGAATCATATGTTTGTAACAATAAGGACAGAATTTTTTGTCAATTCTAATCAGATTAGATGTATTGTGTCGATTCTTTTGAGTAATATATCTCGAAATGCCGGTAGGTACTTTTTTAACACTATTTCGAATACAATTAGTACATTCTAAAATCACTGTTACTCGCGCATCTTTCCTCTTAGCCATGAACCTCCCTTTAATTTTTTATTTTAATACTTTCTTTCGGATTGAAATATAATTTAAAAATTTTACTTATATAATTTTGGTATTACTACCTTTTGATTATTATTTTATTGATTTTTAAGTTTTATTATTATATATATATTTATTATTATATGTTAAGTATGTTAAATAAAAAAAAATATGTTAAGTATGTTAAATAAAAAAAATGAAACAGGCATAAATTGTGTTTATCAATGAAGTAATATGGAAAACAAGACAAGAATTCTATACAATGACAATGTAGACCAATTGAAGGGATGTGGCGCAGTTTGGTAGCGCGTTTGTTTTGGGTACAAAATGTCACGGGTTCAAATCCTGTCATCCCTACTGCCCCTTTTGGCAGTAACGAGGAATCAATTGAGATCGATTTAAGTTGTGTGGAATCAATTATTTTTATGAAACTAACTATAAGAACATATAAAAAAAATGAATTAGTGTTAGAAAAAGAATCCCCATTTTCGAGTCTTTTATATTCGGATAAAAAGCGCTCTTAGTTCAGTTCGGTAGAACGTGGGTCTCCAAAACCCAATGTCGTAGGTTCAAATCTTACAGAGCGTGATTTTTTCGTCGTAGATCTAATTAAACTAAAATAGATTTAGTCACTTGCACAGTAATTATAAATTGACCTCCTGTTGATTAAAGAAAGGAGGAGATCAATAAAAAATGTTAATTAATCAAAAATCTAACTAATAACCACACCCATATTGTAAATATGCAGTTACGAATAATTCAGCCAAAGTAATAATAATTAGACCTAATATGATTCCAAATAGAAAAACTTCAATCATTTCCAATTTAAATTCATGAAAAATAAAAATTCTTACTTTTATCTCATTGATGATGTATAGAGACTTCTTATCTTAATTAATAATCCGGAATCTAGGTAAAAAAAGTTATCTACTCATTTACTACAAATAAAATAATTGAACTTAGTACACCTTTACTTAATTGACAAAGGAAAGAAGGCATGAAGTTTTAATAACTCACTTAGAACATTTTTTAAAAGATTACGTGGTACGATTAGATCCAATAAACCCTTCTCAAATAAATGTTCAGCCTCTTGTGAACCTTCAGGTACTATTATATTCAATGTTTGTTCAATTACTCTTTTACCTGCAAATGCAATATAAGCATTTGGTTCAGCAATAATTATATCTCCCAACATGCCAAAACTAGCTGTTACCCCGCCAGTAGTAGGCGATGTAAGGATTGATATATACAATAATTTTTTATTTAATTGATAATCATATAAGGCAGACGATATTTTAGCCATTTGCATCAAGCTCAAACTTCCTTCTTGCATACGCGCCCCCCCAGAAGCACACACTATAATAAGAGGTAGAAATTTATTGGTCGCGTACTCAATCAAACGGGTTATTTTTTCTCCTACTACGGATCCCATACTACCCCCCATAAATCGAAAATCCATAATTCCAATTGCTACGGGAATAGCATTTATTTGACCTACACCTGTTTGAACAGCCTCAGTTAATCCCGTCTCTCTTTGGTAAGAATCAATACGATCTTTATAAGAATATTCCTCCAAATAGGGTTCTTCCTTCAAATCCGGATCTTCCTTAGAATTAGGATCCTTTTCTGGATCCCATTCAATAGGATCCTTCTCGGAATTAATAGTTTCCTCAGAATCCCATTCAATTTCATAATTAGGATCCTTTTCCGAATCCCATTCAATAGTATCCTTCTCATAATTAGAATCCTCCGGATCCCATTCAATAGGATTATTTTCATAATTAGGATCTTCCTCAGAATCCCATTCAATCTCATAATTAAGATCTTCCTCAGAATCCCATTCAATTTCATAATTAAGATCTTCCTCAGAATCCCATTCAATAGGATCCAGAGAAGTCATGTCTTCATACATAGGATCCCAAGTATCGTGGTCGAGCAAAACTTCGATTCTTTCGAAACTACTCATTTTCAAATGATATCCACAATGTTCACAAATATTCATTCTTGATAAGAAAAGGCTCTTATAATTTAATTTCTCACAATTTTCACACATAACCCACAAATGTTTGAAGTTTTTAGTTGCACAGGGATCATCAGAGTTTTCGCTTAGAGTTAAATTACGATTCTCCAAGTGGGTTCGTACCCAACTATTAATGTTTTTAGCTCTATCTTTTCTATTCGGATCTTCACTTTCACTATTCTTTTCAATAGAACGCAGATTGTCCGTTGATTTATTTATACCATACCTACGTCTTAACTCCTTCTTAAATACCATCAAATTAAAGCACCATCTTTCCATAAAGTTTTTTTCCTATTTGCATAAAAATACAATAGACGAATAGTCATTCAATTCACAATTTCATTTGAAAATTTTAAATGTATAAATATAATAACGAAATCTAATGCTTCATTGAATTAACTTATTAACATGCTATCGGACATTTATTTTGACTTCGATAATTTTTTGATAAAAATTATCGGTATATTTTTATTTATTATTATGAGAATTAATTCTACTATTTCTGGTTCTGAGGTGTCCACTTTTGAAAAAAAAAATACGGGGCGTATTGTTCAAATCATTGGTCCGGTACTAGATGTAGACTTTTTGCCGTATAAGATGCCTAATATTTATAACGCTCTAGTAGTTAACAGCCAAGATACTACTGATCAACCAATTAATGTAACTTGTGAAGTACAGCAATTATTAGGAAATAATCGAGTTAGAGCTCTATCTATGAGTGCTACAGATGGTCTGATGAGAGGAATGTAAGTGATTGATATGGGAGCTCCTATAAGTATTCCGGTCGGCGAGGCAACTCTGGGACGAATTTTCAATGTTCTTGGAGAGCCTATTGATAATTTAGGTCCTGTAGATACTCGTATAACATTTCCTATTCATCGACCTGCGCCTGCCTTTATACAGTTAAATACAAAATTATCTATTTTTGAAACAGGAATTAAAGTAGTAGATCTTTTAGCACCTTATCGGCGTGGGGGAAAAGTAGGACTATTTGGAGGAGCTGGAGTTGATAAAACGATACTAATTATGGAATTGATTAACAATATTGCCAAAACCCATAGGGGCGTATCTGTATTTGGTGGAGTGGGTGAACGTACTCGTGAAGGAAATGATCTTTATATGGAAATGAAAAAATCTGGAGTGATTAATGAAGAAAATATTGCAGAATCAAAAGTAACTCTAGTTTATGGCCAGATGAATGAACCGCCGGGAGCTCGTATGCGAGTTGGTTTGACTGCTTTGACGATGGCGGAATATTTCCGAGATGTTAATAAACAAGATGTACTTCTATTTATAGATAATATTTTCCGTTTCGTTCAAGCAGGATCTGAAGTATCAGCCTTATTAGGTAGAATGCCTTCCGCCGTTGGTTATCAACCCACCCTGAGTACCGAAATGGGCTCTTTACAGGAAAGAATTACTTCTACAAAAGAAGGATCTATAACTTCTATTCAAGCAGTTTATGTACCTGCAGACGATTTGACCGATCCTGCTCCTGCTACGACATTTGCACATTTAGATGCTACTACCGTACTATCAAGAAGATTAACTACCAAAGGGATCTATCCATCAGTAGATCCTTTAGATTCAACTTCAACCATGTTTCAACCCCAGATTGTTGGTAAGGAACATTATGAAATTGCGCAAAGAGTTAAGCAAACTTTACAACGTTATAAAAAGCTTCAAGATATTATAGCTATCCTTGGGTTGGATGAATTATCCGAGGAGGATCGTTTAACCGTAGCAAGAGCGCGAAAAATTGAGCGTTTCTTATCACAACCCTTTTTTGTAGCCGAAGTATTTACCGGGAGAACCGGTAAATATGTTGGTCTAGCAGAAACCATTAGAGGGTTTCAATTGATTCTTTCCGGAGAATTAGATAATTTTCCTGAACAGGCCTTTTATTTAGTAGGTAATATCGATGAAGCTATTGCGAAAGCTATGAACTTATAATTTTTTGGAGAGTAATTTGAAGAAATGATCTTAAATCTTTGTGTACTGACCCCTAATCGAATTATTTTGGATTCAGAAGTAAAAGAAATTATTTTATCTACTAATGGTGGTAAAATTGGCGTATTACCAAACCATGCTCCTATTGCTACAGCTGTAGATATAGGACTTTTGCTAATACGACTTAAGGACCAATGGTTAACGATGGCCCTAATGGGTGGTTTTGTTATAATAGATAATAATGAGATCACTGTTTTAGTAAATGATGCAGAAAAGGATGGTAATATTGATCCACAAGAAGCTCAGCAAACTCTTGAAATAGCGGAAGCTAATTTTAGAAAAGCTGAAGGAAAAAGAGAAATAATTGAGGCAAATCTAGCTCTTCAGCGAGCTAGGACAAGAGTAGCAGCTGTCAATGCGATTTCATAACTAATTGGTACGTTCAAATAATAAAAATAAGTTCTGTTTCGAAACCCTATATTTAATTTAATTTTGTCGAGTAAATCAAAATTTGATACAACGCAATTAAAAAAGGAAATTTATCTATAAAAATGTATTTTATTATATTATAATTATATATTATATTTATATATAAATATATAAGAGAGTGGGCAAAAAACTTATTAGATACCATCAGCTCCGGTATACAATAAGTTTTACCTACTATTGGATTTGAACCAATGACTCCCGCCGTATGAAAGCAATACTCTAACCACTGAGTTAAGTAGGTTATTTATCATCCAAAGAGAACCAAAGGTAACCATACCACCAATAGATTATAAATATCATATTCCTTATAAACAATAATAATAATCTAAATAATATCACTAAAAAATTTAGGATCTTGAATGATAGAATATTCATATTGACAACAAATTATATACATGATAAAATATGCATCACGAGCATTAAGAGCGACAGCTCAGTTGGTAGAACACCTCTTTTACAAGTGCGCCAATGTTTTTCAGGGGAATCCATCATATAATCCATAAAAAGGAATCTTATTGAGAAATAGATGTACCTAACCTTAATCTATTTAAAAAGGCAAAATCACGGTGAGCCTGGTAAAAACTCTAAAGAGTTATTCATGATCAAGGGAATAAACCAATGAATTTGTGGACAAACTAAAGTTTGTTAAAAAACTAATCTCTTTTGTAGTCAATAAAAATTAACAATATAATATAAAATAAGTTTTTATTCGTATAAAACTAGTGAAGCACAAGTAGGGGTCTTCTTTTTCTATATTCAATCAAAACCCTAACATACACAGATTTTAATAAATTAAATATTAAATATACCAATACTCAGATTAAATTTTTTTGAAATCCTGAGATGGAAATACTTATTCATTCTCTTTAATTTTAATACTGGTTTTATTAAAAAATTATGAATAAAAAACGACAAAAAGATCTCATGGTTCTATTAAAATATCTCATCCAAATTAAACATGTGCCAGGAACCAGATTTGAACTGGTGACACAAGAATTTTCAGTCCTCTGCTCTACCAACTGAGCTATCCCGACCATTCTAAATTAGGATTCTTATTTTATTTGATAGCTAATATGTAAATTAAAGAGAACAGGGGAAGATTATAAAATTTCCCTAAATCCTGCAATTTATTGGATTTTCAAAAAAACGACTTTATAAGTTTCAGTTATAAGTAATGTTATTGAATATGAATAATTCAAATAGGAATTCCTTGCTTAATTTGAGTGATATAAAATAACACTCAAATGTATTTTTATGCCCCAATACTTTTTGCCAAAAAGAATAATAATTGGGAAAGATTAACGAATAACAAAAGCGGAGGTAGAGGATAAATATTTTTATTTTGATAGTTAAATGGGCTTTTTGGGGGATAGAGGGACTTGAACCCTCACGATTTTAAAAATCGACGGATTTTCCTCTTACTATAAATTTAATTGTTGCCAGTATTGACATGTATTGACATGTAGAATGGGACTCTATCTTTATTCTCGTCTAATTAATCAGTTTTTAAAAAAGATTTATCAGATTATGGAGTGAATGGTTTGATGAATGAATATTCTTTCTTCAATATAGAAGAAATTCGCACTAATTCTTCTCTTTTTAATATTCAAAAAACAGATATAGGTTCGGGCCATCATTAATCAGTTTATATAGTATTCAATAGATACGTTTATCCTTCATCCTTTCTGAAGTTACAATGTAAAGATTTCTCTACCAGCGCAATCAACTCTGTTTGTTAGAACAACTTCCATTGAGTCTCTGCACCTATCCCCTTTTCGTTTTCTAAACTTTGTTTTGATAAATATAGGATTTGGCTCAGGATTGCCCTTTTCTTAATTCCAGGGTTTCTCTGAATTTGAAAGTTATCACTTAGCAAGTTTCCATACCAAGGCTCAATTTAATTAAG